ATTTTCAACCCTTAATCGTTGAGATTCATGGCAATTCAGGATTACTATTTAAGTCTAGAGTTATTCTATAGTTTCGATTTTCAACCCTTAATCGTTGAGATTCATGGCAATTCGGATTACTATTTAAGTATAGATATTCCCTCCTTTTTTTCAACTAATTGATAATTGAAATGATTGAAGTTTTTTTATTTGGAATTGTCTTAGGTCTAATTCCTATTACTTTAGCTGGATTATTCGTCACTGCATATTTACAATATAGGCGCGGGGATCAGTTAGACCTTTGATTAATTCAAATTTATTTTTTATTGTATTGGCCTCCTCCCCCACAGGGGGTCAAATCCCTATTGCTGGGTAAGTTACTGAATCCCTTTCAATCTAATTTTATCTAAGAAAAAAGAATCACGCCCTGTAGGATTTGAACCTACGACATCGGGTTTTGGAGACCCACGTTCTACCGAATTGAACTAAGAGCGCTGTATTTTTTTGAACCCCAGAGTATGATAAAAATGAAAGATTATGTCCACTTTGAATTGATCTTCGTCGATTCCTCGTTACTGCGCCTTGAAGTAGTACCGCAGTAATATGGTAAAAATGACAAGATTATGATCCACTTTGAATTGATCTTCGTCGATTCCTCGTTACTGCGCCTTGAAGTAGTAGCAGTAATAGGTAGGGATGACAGGATTTGAACCCGTGACATTTTGTACCCAAAACAAACGCGCTACCAAACTGCGCCACATCCCTTTTGTTCCACAGTTTCATTGTATAGAATTTCTATCGCAGTTTCCACATATTTTTGCTCATTTCGTCTTTTTTGTTTCATTTAACATATAATAATATTAGTAAAAGATTTGGATACAAAAATAAAAAAAATAAAGGATGATTTTTTTAGTTAAAAGATAATTTGGATACAAAAATAAAAAAAATAAAGGAGATTTTTTTAGTTATTTTATAATTTTATGATAAGGTACTATCTTATTGACTTTTACTGGATCATTGAATAATTATTTATAATAAAATAAAGGAATTCCATTTCAATTAGGTATTAGGCATTACGTGTACAACTATGGGTGGTCTGGTCTTTTATGGGTGGTCTGGTCTTTAAGGACCTATCTATCGAATCATATATATTTTATTTTTTACAATAAAATAAAAAAAGGAGGATTTTCAATGCGAGATTTAAAAACATATCTCTCCGTGGCACCAGTACTAAGTACGCTATGGTTTGGGGCTTTAGCGAGTCTATTAATAGAGATTAATCGTTTTTTTCCGGATGCGCTAACATTCCCCTTTTTTCATTCTAGTTAATAACATAGTAAGAAATGAAGAAGATTAAAGCTAGAATCAAATATCTGTGACTAATCCCTTCTCCTATTTTCTCTTTTTTCCCCCTTTTTTAGAATTCAAATTAAGGGAGGAAAAGGAAAAATAAAGTCTCTCTTTAACATCTGGGAAATTAGGGATCCAATTCGAATTAAATTTCAATCAATATTCCTAATATAATAAAATATAATAAAAGAATGGGAGTAGAGTAGAAATGCGGGTTGAAGGTCCAAGTAAAGAATATTATCCAAGATATTTAAACCAAAAATGAAATATTCTATTTCGATTTGAAATAAAATTTAGAAATCTTCTATCCTTTACTTATTTGTTTTGAATCAAAAATCGAAAAGTTGAGTAAATCAAAAATTAAAAGGAGATTCATGGCCAAAGGTAAAGATGTTCGAGTAACAGTGATTTTGGAATGTACCAGCTGTGCCCGAAACAACGTTAATAGGGTATCAACGGGCATTTCCAGATATATTACTCAAAAGAACCGCCACAATACACCTAATCGATTAGAATTGAGAAAATTCTGTCCATATTGTTACAAGCATACGATTCATGGGGAGATACAAGAAATAGATTCGAATTGAGAAAATGTCTAGTCCCATATTGTTACAAGCATACGATTCATGGGGAGATAAAGAAATAGATCGAATTGAGTACTTGTATATTACCCCTTCAAGGAAGGGATGAAGGGATAAGGGGTGGCATTCTATCTATAATTAAATCAAATAGAACAATTCTATATAAATAGAAATCTAAATCGAAAAAATACTATTTTCATTTTGAATTAAAATGAATTCAAATTAAGAAATAGAATTTTCGAGAAAAAGAATAAAATTAAATAATAAAACAAAATATGGATAAATCCAAGCGACCTTTTCTTAAATCAAAACGACCCTTTCGTAGACGTTTGCCTCCTATTCAATCGGGGGATCGAATTTCTTATAGAAATATGAGTTTAATTAGTCGATTTATTAGCGAACAGGGAAAAATCTTATCGCGACGAGTTAATAGATTGACCTTGAAACAACAACGTTTAATTACTATGGCTATAAAACAAGCTCGTATTTTATCTTTGTTACCCTTTCTTAATAATCAGAAACAATTTGAAAGAACAGAGTTAACCGATAGAACTACAGGTCTTAGAACCAGAATTAAAAGAGTTTATTCTTGAATAATAATTTCAATCCAAACTCAAAGACAAGATTAGTTCTTTTCCGAGAATTCCAGTTCATTATTCTTGAATAATAATTTCAATCCAAACTCAAAGACAAGATTAGTTCTTTTCCGAGAATCCAGTTCATATTTTGACTACTTTTTTATCTTAATCATTTCTATTCTACCTTCCCGGAGACTGAACTCCGGGAAAGCACGTTTACAATATTCCAGTAGATTCTTTCTAATCTACTTCTTTTGTGATCTCATTGGAAATCATATAAAAACAATTCCTGTTTGATATGGCTATTTGTGCAAGTATTTTACGATTAAGAATCAACTGTCTCTTGTAGAGATCATGTATTAATCTACTATACCTATAGAATCTTACACTCTCGCGAATTACTGCGTTTATACGAGTAATCCACAGACGACGAAACTCTCTCTTTTTAATATCCCGATCCCGATGAGCTGAAAACAAAGCTCTTATTCTCTGTTGAGTAATAGTTCGAGTAAGTCTTGAATGGGCCCCTCGAAAGCTTGATGCAAATAAACGAATTTTTGTTCTACGTCTTCGAGCTATATATCCACGTCTAATTCTAGTCATTGAATCGATGAAACTTTCATAAATAACTAATTGATTTGTTCTCTTTCAGTTATTCTTTTAACACTTCCTAATCTATTAATAACAAAACGGATTTTTCCAATGTATAAACTAGAAATTCCAATGGCTTTGGCTACTATAACCTTCCTAACCACAATTTTTTTATTTCAATTCGAAATAAGAAAGAAATTGTATTTTTTTAGAGGTGTCAAAAATATAGCAAATAAAAAATATAAAACGGATAAAGAAATAGTGTAGTGGGTTCCATCGTTTCTATGGTAACTTCTTAAACGGCGAGGTCTTCTCTATACACCGGAGCCTTCACTTCATTTAATCCAGATTATTGGTAACTTGTATAGTTCATCCTCTTTTGCTCTACCCATGAATTATCCAGTAATAGTCCTTTCACAACGAAACCCATCTATACAGTAACGGTATTTAATTAGGAAAGTTTGCTGGGTAGCTGACCCTTTAATAGTCCGTTCTTGACAGAGTAGGGGCGTAATCTTTATGCTTAAAAAGAATTCCTCCGCTTAATGGATAATCATTTTATACCAATGGAGAATTGTTTCTCATCTTACATTGCGGTAATTCGATTTGCACCAATAGAAGCCATAAAATTCATACACAATGCAGGAATATGAAAGGGGTTCTTTGTTTTAGATAAATAAAAAAAGGCCCCCTCCTCGATTCTATCCTATTTACCTTACCGGTACTCATCATTGATATTGGCACCTTTTTTTTTGTTTTTGTACCGGCTCATTATATGATCGAAACGAGTCGCGCATACACCCGAGTACATGTTCCTCGTCGTTGAGGACATCCCCTAAGAGCGGGGGATTTAGTGACATTTTTGATTGGCTGTCTTGTATTTCTAATAAGTTGTTTAATAGTTGGCATGTTGAATTGGATACATAATGGACTGGTTTAGATTGATCCTAACCGGATAATTATGAATTATGTCTATTTCTCTTAAAATAAATATTTTAAAAAATTTCCAATCACGAATCATGTTATATTTCATCTTAACCAATACAATATTTTAAAAAATTTCCAATCACGAACATGTTATTTTCATTTAACCGCTACAAGATCAACAATTCCATAAGCTTGTGCTTCTGTTGCTGACATAAAAACGTCTCTTTCCATGTCTTCGGATACAACCCATAGGGATTTGCCCGTTTTTTGTCCATAAACCCTTGTGATGGTTTCGCGCAGTTTCAACAGTTCTTCCGCTTCCAGGATAACCTCTCCCGTCGGTGCTTCATAAAACGAACTAGCAGGTTGATGGATCATTACCCTGATAATATAATAAAATAAAAAGTTTTTCTAGCTTACATGATGAAGCGTATAGAAAAGAAATATAAAGAAAAAGAATGGAATAATATGAAAAAGATCGAATTGAACAACCGTACAGGCATCCCTCTTGCATATGCATACGGCTCTGCACTAAGATTGACCTAACTTGGTCTCTTTATTGAAATTATTGAAAAAAGAAAGAGAAACATAGAGTATATCATACCCAGGTGGTTAAATGATCAAATAGCCGTCTTTCCTTTCGGAATATGTATAAAATACTATGATGGCTCCGTTGCCTTCTATCTTAATGTGATTTCTTTTGGATGTGATTCGGCAATCCCAAAGTTTCTTTTTGTTCCAATCAAAGAAAAAATATTTTTTTTGCGCACCTCTTGGATTCTTTTCTTTTGATAACATGAATATTGTTAAGAGCCCTTATAGTGTGATAGTGTAAACAAAAAAGGTTTGTGACGCTAAACCCAACTCCCAATTATAAAATCGAGAATACCCTTTAATCTCATACTACTCTCTCGATACATAATCTAAATCTAATTTTTTCAAAAGAATCAAAAAATTTAGAATATCGAATGCAAAGTGCCATGCTATTATTGCTTACTATTTCCTAGGGCGAAGGCACAGTCTTTCTTTTTCTCTTAAATAAAAATCTCATTGGCGCCAAGCGTGAGGGAATGCTAGACGTTTGGTAATTTCCCCCCCAACCAGGATAAAAGATCCCATTGACGCGGCTAACCCCATGCATATTGTATGAACATCTGGTCGCACAAATTGCATAGTATCATAAATAGCTATTCCGGGTATTACCCATCCGCCGGGAGAGTTTATAAACAAATAAAGATTCTTGTTATCATCTTCAATACTGAGATATATCATAAGACCAATAAGTTGATTTGAGATCTCGCTATCAACTGCTTGTCCTAAAAAAAGTAATCTTTCTCGATAAAGTCGGTTAATTAGGGTACAATTGTATCCCTTCGGAATCGTACACGCACCTTTTGATGCATACGGTTCAAAAAAATCTCAAAAACAAAAAAAGAATCAATGTATGGATTCCAAACCTATCTCTTTTCCCAGAACGGGGTTTTTCTTACTTAAAAAAGATTTTATTCTTGAATAAAGACGAGTTTTACTGCTTTCTTTTTCTTATAATTCTAATAAAGAAAAAGTCACTAAATTTATTGAATTAACTTCTCATTGATGTATTGTTTCATCAACCAACCCCGATGATATTTTCTTGTTCCTGAGTGGGTCTCTTTTCTCTTTTTAGGTTTATGCTCTACTCTGGGTAAAGATTGACTCGATTTGGATTTGCACATATAGGACAAATATTGTTATTACCATTTTCTTTCTTTATGACTTTCTGCTTATTTTTTCAATTCAGTTTATACATTCTACAAAGTTTTGATTAATAGTTTGAAATCAACCCACAGATATTCCACATAGGAATCATTTAGGATCGAACTAGGAATCGTAGATATATTACTAATTGAGTTAGGTTTTTCTAAACAGAGCCTGAATACTTTATTTTTTTTTAGTTCAGCCAAGCTAACCATAAATCATTGTAATTGAGAATAATAAATAGTAATATGGATCCTCTCAAAACGGGTCAAATTGCACTTCACGCTCCAAAATTTTTATGATTTAATGACTCCTTCTTGGGCGAAACGGAGGATATCTCGATTGAGGAGAGAACGGGTAAATCCCATATGACCCAGTATATCTGACAAGTCGCACTATACGTCGACCCAAGATGCTTCTCCCTCTCCAGGGCTTCGGAAAGGTACTTTTGGGACACCAATAGGCATTTGCTTAAAGAAAAAAACTAAGTAATATATTTCACTTTGATGTAAAAACGGTACACGAATAGGCATTTGCTTAAAGATAAAAAACTAAGTAATATATTTCACTTTGATGTAAAAACGTAAGAATATGATTTTATTTTGCATAGATTACAAAAAGTTAGAAAGAAAAAAAGAAGGAATAAAGCCAAATTAGTAGGATATAGGGTGATTAGTAGATATGTATGTATTTGTTACTCGAAAATGTTATTCAACCCCATTGCGTATTGATACTTATCGAGTATAGAATAAATCTGCTTCTTTTTGTTCCTATGAACATAATTATTCCGTTAATTAAACAATTCAAAGGTTTTAGTAATATTAGTAATAACAGATTAACTATTAACTCCCGTTCTTAAATAATTTACTGAATAGCGAGGATCGCTAGGACAGTCACAGTAGAGTCTTTTCTAATGCAATAAAGTTACGCAGTGTCTATCTATCTTTGATAAAGGGGAATTTCTATGGGTTTGCCTTGGTATCGTGTTCATACTGTTGTATTGAATGATCCCGGCCGATTGCTTTCTGTTCATATAATGCATACGGCTTTGGTTGCTGGTTGGGCTGGTTCGATGGCTCTCTATGAATTAGCAGTTTTTGATCCCTCTGATCCTGTTCTTGATCCAATGTGGAGACAGGGTATGTTCGTTATACCCTTCATGACTCGTTTAGGAATAACCAATTCATGGGGTGGTTGGAGTATTACAGGAGGAACTGTAACGAATCCGGGTATTTGGAGTTATGAAGGTGTAGCTGGGGCACATATTATGTTTTCTGGTTTATGCTTTTTGGCAGCTATCTGGCATTGGGTGTATTGGGATCTCGAAATTTTTTTTGATGAACGTACAGGAAAACCTTCTTTGGATTTACCCAAGATCTTTGGAATTCATTTATTTCTTTCAGGAGTGGCTTGCTTTGGGTTTGGTGCATTTCATGTAACAGGTTTGTATGGTCCTGGAATATGGGTGTCCGATCCTTATGGACTAACTGGAAAAGTACAACCTGTAAGTCCCGCATGGGGCGTAGAAGGTTTTGATCCTTTTATTCCGGGAGGAATAGCCTCTCATCATATTGCAGCAGGTACATTGGGCATATTAGCAGGTCTATTCCATTTGAGTGTCCGCCCGCCACAACGCCTATACAAAGGATTGCGTATGGGAAATATTGAAACCGTACTTTCCAGTAGTATAGCTGCTGTCTTTTTTGCAGCTTTTGTTGTTGCTGGAACTATGTGGTATGGTTCCGCAACTACTCCGATTGAATTATTTGGGCCCACTCGTTACCAATGGGATCAGGGATACTTTCAGCAAGAGATATATCGAAGAGTTAGTATGGGGCTGGCAGAAAATCAAAGTTTAGCAGAAGCCTGGTCGAAAATTCCTGAAAAATTAGTTTTTTATGATTACATCGGAAATAATCCGGCGAAGGGAGGATTATTCAGGGCGGGCTCGATGGATAACGGGGATGGAATAGCAGTTGGGTGGTTAGGACATCCCATCTTTAGAGATAAGGATGGTCGTGAACTTTTTGTACGTCGTATGCCTACCTTTTTTGAAACATTTCCCGTTGTTTTGGTAGACGGCGACGGAATTGTTCGAGCGGATGTTCCTTTTCGAAGGGCAGAGTCAAAGTATAGTGTTGAACAAGTTGGTGTAACTGTTGAGTTCTATGGTGGTGAACTCAATGGAGTCAGTTATAGCGATCCTGCTACTGTGAAAAAATATGCTAGACGCGCTCAATTGGGTGAAATTTTTGAATTAGATCGTGCTACATTGAAATCCGATGGTGTTTTTCGTAGCAGTCCAAGGGGTTGGTTTACTTTTGGACATGCTTCATTTGCTTTGCTCTTCTTCTTCGGACACATTTGGCATGGTGCTAGAACCCTATTCAGAGATGTTTTTGCTGGTATTGATCCGGATTTGGATGCTCAAGTCGAATTTGGAGCATTCCAAAAACTTGGAGATCCAACTACAAGAAGACAAGTAGCCTGATATAAGACGACTTTGGTTTCTTTCTGGAATTTTTCCTAGGGATCAGAGAAACCTTGATCACTGCTTTTTTGCTCGTGTTATTTCTTTATTTTTTATCCGGAAGAAATAGACGGTCCCTCACAAATACAAATAAAAGGGAACAAACAGGTATGAAAGCTATAATTGTAAATTACGATCAAATCTATGGAAGCACTAGTTTATACATTCCTCTTAGTGTCGACTTTAGGAATAATTTTTTTTGCTATCTTTTTTCGAGAACCGCCTAAAGTTCCAACTAAAAAGATAAAATGATTTTTCAGTATCTCAATTGACGTAATGAGCCTCGCAATGTTTTGAGGCTCATTACGTCAACTAGTCCCCATGTTCCTCAAATGGATCTCTTAGTTGTTGAGAAGGTTGCCCAAAAGCGGTATATAAGGCATACCCTGTAAAACTTACAAGTAAACCAGATAGAAAGATGGCTACTAGGGTTGCTGTTTCCATTCTTATAAAATTTCAAAACCTCAATGGATCCATGATAAGATCGTTTATTTACAACTACAACAGAATGGTATACAAAGTCAACAGATCTCAATGAATACAATAGGATTTATGACTACACAAACTGTTGAGAACGGTGGTCCAAGGCGAACGGCTGTAGGGGATTTATTAAAACCCTTGAATTCGGAATATGGTAAAGTAGCCCCTGGGTGGGGAACCACTCCTTTGATGGGCGTCGCAATGGCTCTTTTTGCCATCTTTCTATCTATTATTTTGGAGATTTATAATTCTTCTATTTTATTGGATGGAATTTCAATGAATTAGGTCTATAAAAATTGTAAAGTCATACAAAAGGAATCATTTTGAGCTCGTACTTTGAGCCCATTATACTTTATACTTTGTTTTGGGAGTTTGACCGCGGAATTTTTTTTGTTTCTGTATTTCCGGGATATGAGTGTGTGACTTGTTATAATCGATCCTATTGATAGTACAGAGTGTGGCTCTGTCATCTTCATAGAGATGGGTCTCCTTCGTCGGATATTTATTCTAGTATCTGAAACACGGAATATATGAAATAGATTAAGAAATATTTGAACTATGATTCATACCTAATGTTCAGATCTCCTATCCGGATTCCAAAAAATTTTGGAAGTCTTTGAGATTTTAGGCATTCTATCTATTTATGGAATGGGTGATAGTCGAAGGGTTCTTACTCAGGGAATCCTTGACTTTACTTAGGTTTTTTTATTGAATCGTCGAGGTTCTAGTATGAATCTGAGGTTTTAATCAATTCATAGGTTTCTTAACAAGAGAATTCCTATCAATACAATAAATAGGTTTCTTAACAAGAGAATTCCTATCAATACAATAAAAACAAATTAAAAACGAAATAGGAAAAGAGTGGATTCAAGAGGCACGTAAGGATTAACATAAAGACGACTTAGCCAACTTGAAATTTTGGTAGTATCACCGCAAATAACAAGGAACTTTCGGATTTTTCTTATTTACTAAAGTCAGATAAGATTGAATTTTTGATTCAAAATAAAAAATAAAAAGGTTTCAAACTTTCATTATATATCCGTTGCAATTAGTATTTGGGTGTTTTTGCTTGAGCTGTATGAGATGAAAGTCTCATATACGGTTCTCGGGGGGGGGGGGTTCCGCCTATCTCAATAAAGTCTACGATTGGTTCGAAGAACGTTTAGAGATTCAGGCGATTGCAGACGATATAACTAGTAAATATGTTCCTCCGCATGTCAATATATTTTATTGTTTAGGGGGAATTA